CTATCCGAGCTATTTCCGTGAGTCCTCGAAACGGGGTGACAGAAAAAATTTTTGTTCAAACCCTAATTGGTCGTGTATTAGCAAACGATATATATATGGGGATACGATGCATTGCCGCTCGAAATCAAGATATTGGGATTGGACTTGCCAATCGATTCATAACCTTTCGAGCACAACCAATATATATTCGAACCCCTTTTACTTGCAGGAATACATCTTGGATCTGTCAATTATGTTATGGCAGAAGCCCCACTCACGGCGACCTGGTTGAGTTGGGGGAAGCCATAGGTATTATTGCGGGTCAATCAATTGGGGAACCGGGGACTCAACTAACATTAAGAACTTTTCATACGGGTGGAGTATTCACAGGCGGTACTGCCGAACATGTACGAGCTCCTTCTAATGGAAAAATAAAGTTCAATGAGTATTTGGTTCATCCCACACGTACCCGTCATGGGCATCCTGCTTTTCTATGTTCTATAGACTTGTATGTAACTATTGAGAGTCGGGATATTATACATAGTGTGAATATTCCACCAAAAAGTTTGATTTTAGTTCAAAATGATCAATATGTAGAATCTGAACAAGTGATTGCCGAGATTCGTGCCGGAACGTCTACTTTTCATTTTAAAGAGAGGGTTCGAAAACATATTTATTCTGAATCAGAGGGAGAAATGCACTGGAGTACTGATGTCTACCACGCACCTGAATATACATATAGTAATGTTCATCTATTACCAAAAACAAGTCATTTATGGATATTAGCGGGGGGTCCGTGCAGATCCAGTATAGTGTCTTTTTCGCTTCACAAGGATCAAGATCAAATGAATGTTCATTCTTTTTCTGTCGACGAAAGATATAGCTCTGACCTCTCAATTACTAAGGATCGAGTAAGACATAAATTGTTGGATCCTTCTGGTACTCGTAAAAAATATAGGGAAATTCTTGATTATTCAAGACTTGATCGAATTATATCCAATGGTCATTGGAATTTCATATACCCTTCGATTCTCCAAGAGAATTCTGATTTCTTGGCGAAAAGACGAAGAAATAGATTTCTCATCCCATTACAATACGATCAAGAACGAGAGAAAGAATTAATACCCTCTTTTGGTATTTCGATTGAAATACCCATAAATGGTATTTTACGTAGAAATAGTATTCTTGCTTATTTTGATGATCCACGATACAGAAGAAAGAGTTCGGGAATTACTAAATATTGGACCGCGGAGGTGGATTCAATAGTCAAAAAAGAAGATTTGATTGAGTATCGAGGAGCAAAAGAATTGAGTCCGAAATACCAAATGAAAGTGGATCGGTTTTTTTTTATTCCCGAAGAGGTGCATATCTTACCCGGATCTTCGTCTATAATGGTCCGGAACAATAGTATCATTGGAGTAGATACACAACTCGCTTTAAATACAAATACAAGAAGCCGAGTAGGTGGATTAGTCCGAGTGGAGAGAAAAAAAAAAAGTATTGAACTGAAAATCTTTTCTGGAGATATTCATTTTCCCGGAGAGACAGATAAGATATCCAGACACAGTGGCATTTTGATACCACCAGGAACGGAAAAAAAAAATTCTAAGGAATCAAAAACAAAATCCAAAAATGGGATCTATGTCCAACGGATCACACCTATCAAAAAAAAGTATTTTGTTTTGGTTCGACCCGTAGTTACATATGAAATAGCTGATGGGATAAATTTAGCAAAACTTTTCCCTCAAGATCTCTTGCAGGAAAAAGAAAATGTCCAGCTTAGAGTTGTCAATTATATCCTTTATGGAAATGGAAAGTCAATTCGAGGAATTTATCACACAAGTATTCAATTAGTTCGGACTTGCTTAGTATTGAATTGGGACCAAGAAAAAAACGGTTCTATGGAAGAGGTTCATGCTTCCTTTGTTGAAGTAAGGGCAAATGATCTGATTCGTGATTTCATAAGAATTGAATTAGTCAAGTCTACTATTTCATATACCGAAAAAAGGTACGATACGGCAGGTTCGGGATTGATTCCTGATAATGGATTAGATCGCACCAATATCAATCCTTTTTATTCCAAAGTGAAGATTCCATTAGTTACCCAGCATCAAGGAACTATTGGTACGTTGTTGAATCGAAATAAGGAAGGCCAATCTTTGAGAATTTTGTCATCATTCAATTGTTTTCGAGTTGGTCCATTCAACGGTTCGAAATATAACAATGTGGCAAAAGAATCGAATCCCATAACTCCAATTAGGGGTTTGTTGGGTCCCTTAGGTACAATAGTACCTAAAATAGTGAACTTTTATTCATCTTACCATTTAATAACTCATAATCAGATCTTGTTAAACAAATATTGGCTACTTGACAATTTTAAACAGACTTTCCAAGTACTTGAAGTACTTAAATACTGTTTAATAGATGAAAATAGGAGGATTTATAATCCCAGTCCATGCAATAACATCATTTTGAATCCATCCCATTTGAATTGGTGCTTTCTACATTACAATTATTGTGAAGAGACATCCACAATAATTAGCATTGGACAATTTATTTGTGAAAATATATGTCTATTTAAATATGGACCACACATACAAAAATCTGGTCAAATTTTCATTGTTCATGTTGACTCTTTAATTATAAGATCCGCTAAGCCTTATTTGGCCACTCCAGGAGCGACTGTTCATGGACATTATGGAGAAACCCTTTCTGAAGGAGATACATTAGTTACATTTATATATGAAAAATCCCGATCTGGTGACATAACGCAAGGTCTTCCAAAAGTGGAACAAATCTTAGAAGTGCGCTCGATTGGTTCAATATCGATGAACCTTGAAAGGAGAGTTGAAGGTTGGAACGAGCGTATACCAAGAGTTCTTGGAATTCCTTGGGGATTCTTAATTGGAGCTGAACTAACCATAGCCCAAAGTCGTATCTCTTTGGTTAATAAGATCCAAAAGGTTTATCGATCCCAGGGGGTACAGATCCATAATAGACATATAGAGATTATTGTACGGCAAGTAACATCAAAAGTGTTGGTTTCAGAAGATGGAATGTCTAATGTTTTTTTACCTGGAGAACTAATCGGATTGTTGCGAGCGGAACGAGCAGGGCGTGCTTTAGACGAAGCAATCTGTTATCGGGCAATTTTATTGGGAATAACGAGGGCTTCTCTGAATACTCAAAGTTTCATATCCGAAGCAAGTTTTCAAGAAACTGCTAGAGTTTTGGCAAAAGCTGCTCTACGGGGTCGTATTGATTGGTTGAAGGGTCTGAAAGAAAATGTTATTTTGGGGGGGATTATCCCTGTCGGTACTGGATTCAAAAAATTAGTGCACCGTTCAAAGCAAGACATTCATTTGGAAATAAAAAAGAAAAATCTATTCGAGTTGGAAATGAGAGATATTTTGTTACACCATAGAGAATTTTTTTGTTCTTGCGCCCCAAGCAATTTCTATGACACACCAGAAAAATCATTTAAGCGAATTCATAATTCTTAAGGAGATATTTTTCTTTTTACTTTACTAGTTATTGATTGGGTACTAAATAAAATGAAGAAATTAAGTTAAGTAATAAAAAAAAAATTAATGGTTTGGGCTGTGTATCAACGGCCAATTCCGGCAGAAGGTTCCGTAGGAACAATTATTTATTTGTTTATTTGTTAAAAAAAAAAGAAAGCGTGGGAAAGATGACAAGAAGATATTGGAACATCCATTTGGAAGAGATGATGGAAGCAGGAGTTCATTTTGGTCATGGTACTAAGAAATGGAATCCTAGAATGGCCCCTTACATCTCTGCAAAGCGTAAAGGTATTCATATTATAAATCTCACTAGAACTGCTCGTTTTTTATCGGAAGCCTGCGATTTAGTTTTTGATGCAGCAAGTCGAGGAAAAAACTTCTTAATTGTTGGTACCAAAAATAAAGCAGCGGATTTAGTAGCATCAGCTGCAATAAGGGCTCGATGTCATTATGTTAATAGAAAATGGCTCGGCGGTATGTTAACTAATTGGTCCACTACGGAAACGAGACTTCATAAGTTCAGAGACTTAAGAGCAGAACAAAAGATGGGGAAACTCAACCGTCTCTCTAAAAGAGATGCAGCAATGTTGAAGAGAAAATTATCTACTTTGCAAACATATCTGGGCGGGATCAAATATATGACTGAATTGCCCGATATTGTAATAATCGTTGATCAGCAAGAAGAATATACAGCTCTTCGAGAATGTGTCATTTTGGGAATTCCGACGATTTGTTTAATCGATACAAATTGTGACCCAGATCTCGCAGATATTTCGATTCCAGCCAACGATGACGCTATAGCTTCAATCCGATTGATTCTTAACAAATTGGTATCCGCAATTTGTGAGGGCCGTTCTAGCTATATAAGAAGTCGTTGATTATGTTATGATTAAGAATAATAATAATAAGATTAGTTAATTATTTTGATTTATTGGATCGGTTACTATATCTTGTCTTTCATTTTTTAAAAGAGATAAAATGGGATATTGATATTATGTTATGTGATTTCTTGGTATCCTAACTATATGATTAATGATGAAAGTAGATGAGTCGAGAAAGGGATGGTTGAATCAAAATAATTCTTTTTTTCAGTTCGATTTCTGTCAGAGGACAATATGAATGTTATACCATGTTCCATTAAAACACTCAAAGGGTTATACGATATATCAGGTGTAGAAGTAGGCCAACATTTATATTGGCAAATAGGAGGTTTACAAATTCATGCCCAAGTACTTATCACTTCTTGGGTCGTAATTGCTATCTTATTAGGTTCAGTCATCATATCTGTTCGGAATCCACAAACCATTCCGACCGACGGTCAGAATTTCTTCGAATATGTCCTTGAATTTATTCGAGACTTGAGCAAAACCCAGATTGGAGAAGAATATGGCCCTTGGGTTCCCTTTATTGGAACTATGTTCCTATTTATTTTTGTTTCGAATTGGTCAGGTGCCCTTTTACCTTGGAAAATCATACAGTTACCTCATGGGGAGCTAGCCGCCCCCACAAATGATATAAATACTACTGTTGCTTTAGCTTTACTCACGTCAGTAGCATATTTTTATGCGGGTCTTACCAAAAAAGGATTGGGTTATTTCGGAAAATACATTCAACCAACTCCAATACTTTTACCAATTAACATCCTAGAAGATTTCACAAAACCTTTATCTCTTAGTTTTCGACTTTTCGGGAATATATTAGCTGATGAATTAGTAGTTGTTGTTCTTGTTTCTTTAGTACCTTTAGTAGTTCCTATACCTGTCATGTTTCTTGGATTATTTACAAGCGGTATTCAAGCTCTTATTTTTGCAACTTTAGCCGCGGCTTATATAGGGGAATCCATGGAGGGTCATCATTGATTAGTTTTCGAAATAGTCTTTATTTTTAAGCTTATCCCAATTGAGGCAATGCATAGTTCAAGATTGGTTCTTGGTTGAGGAACATAATAGATATAAATACATATATATATACGACTAGAGTTGTAGGAGGAAAGATAGACGATATTACGAAATGGCGGATGGGTTAGTGGGGGTCACCACTAGATATATGGAATGTTTATAAGGCCAGCCACAGCCCCTGTATATTTTTCGAAAAATTCTTCTAGAATCCGATTCAATATAAAAAGAAAATGCGGGCGGTTTACGTTATGAAAGAAACAAATGTATATGTGATATTAGATATATACTAGTTATATAGGGGTTATCTCTATCTATATTTCTATATTAATTTCATTATTTTTTTATTTTATTCGAAGTTTTAGTTACTTCGACTCAATAGATTTTTGTGATCAAATAAGTAATAATTCATTGGTTGATTGTATCATTAACCATTTTTTTTTGGTGCGAGGAACCTATCATCATGAATCCACTGATTTCTGCCGCTTCCGTTATTGCTGCTGGATTGGCCGTAGGGCTTGCTTCTATTGGACCTGGAGTTGGTCAAGGTACTGCTGCAGGCCAAGCCGTAGAAGGTATTGCGAGACAACCAGAAGCAGAAGGAAAAATACGAGGTACTTTATTACTTAGTCTAGCTTTTATGGAAGCTTTAACAATTTATGGACTGGTCGTGGCATTAGCGCTTTTATTTGCGAATCCTTTTGTTTAATTTAATCCTAGAATGAAAATGTAAAAAAGTACGTTACCTACTTTTTTCTTATTTTATTAACTCGTTGCCATTTGCTTCTGTGAATTATATCAATACTTTATTCCTAAAAAAAAACGGGAAATTAAGAAAAAGAAATCGATAAAAAAAGGGCGAGTCAAGTGATACAAAAAGAACTCTGTTCTTTCTTAGTCCTATCTATAAGAGGAGAGCATATGAAAAATGTAACCGATTCTTTCGTTTCCTTAGGCCACTGGCCATCCGCCGGGAGTTTCAGGTTTAATACCGATATTTTAGCAACAAATCCAATAAATCTAAGTGTAGTGCTTGGTGTATTGATTTTTTTTGGAAAGGGAGTGTGTGCGAGTTGTATATTTCACGAATAGGTTGGATCTAACCGACTGCACTTTATTTATGTTATTCTATATTTTTATAGGATAAATAGGAAAAAAGTGCATAATCTCGACGAATTCCTTCTGAGTAAATTCATAAATCATATGTAAGAACCATAGCATTTCGTTATTCATTGGTAAGTTAACTTTGATTCTCTATCAACCAACCAATAATGTGAGACCATTAACATGGTTAAAGCTAAACTGTTTGAAGTCCGGGCACAACATGGTACTCTTTCTACCACTACGTTAATAACGAAATGGTTTAAAAAAGAATAGTTGATAATTTTTCCGATATAGAACACTCATATCGATAAAATGATTTGAACCATTTACTAGAATAAAGAAAGGGCGCCTTGCCCTTTATTATATTATCCAATGCCGAATCGGCAACCTATGTTATGTATAAAAAGGGGGAATTTTTGGATTTGAATAAAAAAGGAAATCAATTCAAATTTTCTATATTTTATTTTCAATGAAATAAAGAACAAATAAAGAAACAACTTTGCTGACAATTATAGATTTTTTGTCTGGTCGGAAGAGTCCTCCTAATATTCTGTTCTTGTATCAGTTTTGATATGTTTGAATATAAACAGAAATAGAGAGGATAGGCTCATTATATTAAAAAAATATACGGGAATGTCCATAAAATAAAAAATTGAGCGTGAGAGCCAAATGAATCGAAAGATTCATGTTTGGTTCGGGAAGAGATCATGGAAGTTGTGAAATTAATGGTAAGATAATCTACTTTCATTAAACGATTTATTAGATAATCGAAAACAGAGGATTTTGAGTACTATTCGAAATTCGGAAGAATTACGTAGAGGGGCCATTGAACAGCTAGAAAGAGCCCGGTCTCGTTTACGGAAAGTAGAAATGGAAGCAGATGAGTATCGAATGAACGGATACTCTGAGATAGAACGAGAAAAAGCCAATTTGATTAATGCTACTTCTTCTAGTTTGGAACAATTAGAAAATTACAAAAATGAAACCCTTCATTTTGA